CGAAGAGCAGATAATGACAGTTTATACTGGAACAAATGGTTATCTTGATTCATTAGAAATTGGACAGGTAAGGAAATTTCTCGTTAATTTACGTGACTACTTAAAAAGTAATAAACCCCAGTTCCAAGAAATTATATCGTCTACCAAGACATTCACCGAGGAAGCAGAAACCCTTTTGAAAGAGGCAATTCAGGAACAGATTGAACGCTTTCGGCTTCAGTAACAAGTGTAAAAAAAATGGATCACTCTTAATAAAACGGAATAATCTCTTTTTTTACATAGTCAATCCCGTATATTCTCGTATATTCTGTATATTTCGAATATAGAATATATATTTCAAATATATAATATATAAAAAAAGATATAAAATATATTCTTATACTTAATAAAAGCTTAATAAAAATAAAAGCTTAATAAAAGAAAAAGCCTTATATATTATATATTAAAAAGGTGAAGTCCTTCTTCTCTAAATCAGTCAAAAGAGCTTTCTTGACATAGAAATCTAAAAAAAGAGGGATAGGGGTATATCTATTGGATTGTATGATATATGCTGTGGAAAAAGTCGCGTCCAATAGGATTTGAACCTATACCTAAGGTTTAGAAGACCTCTGTCCTATCCATTAGACAATGGACGCTTCTCATTCTGTTTTTTGCGCATTTTTGTCTCTCCCTTTCTTGTTCGAAAAAAAAAATGGGAAAGAATTGAATTTATGGAATTGAGTAATCACTTCACTAACACATTTTTTAATCAAAATTCGAAAATAGAAGAATAGAACCATTCGAATAAAATCAGCACATAGAAATATATAGGTAGAGCGGGTAGCGGGAATCGAACCCGCATCGTTAGCTTGGAAGGCTAAGGGTTATAGTCGACGTTGATTCATCACTTTTAACGTCTCTAATTCAAAACCGAACATGAAACTTTGGTTTCATTCGGCTCCTTTATGGAGAATGGATAAATTCTGAGATAGAAAATAGAAAATAAGATATGACAAAATTCGGCCCATAACATCTATGTCGGCTTTTCTGTTTGAATGCATTCAAAAGGATTCGCTTTCTAGATGATCCCTCTAGAAGAGGGGATTCTAATAATCCTTCTAGTTACTTCGTTCTCTATTTCTATTTGAGAGAGTCATTAGGAAAAGGGTTTTGTTTCCACCGAGCTAAAAATCAAACAATATTTCGAGGTCTCTAGTAAACCAAAGGCGTCGTTAATGGCTATTTTGCTTCGTCAGAAAAATCCAAATGGAAGATTTAGTTACGATTAGAAAAACACCCTTTCCCTTTATCCATGGACCCTTATTCATACTCAAAGAATTGGAAATTTTTTATCCAATTTAATAAAACTCTGTTTCGTAATTCCATAATCCAAATTTTTTCAATTTCCAATTGATCCTTGGATACAAATCACGAGAATGTATATTCTTCCCCGGCTTTTTCATTGAGAGGTAAAGGAGTCAATCCTTTTAAGAAATAAAGTTTTTGATCCGAATATGAATCATATTGAAAGACCCCTTAACTATTTCAGGGGATTAATAGAACGAATCGCACTTTTACCACTAAACTATACCCGCCACAATGCAATTCTTATATATAACTGGACTTTTTGTCGAACAGAGGAACCGGGCTTAATCAAGATAGGATCAGAAAGAAACCGTGAAAATCGGGGTGTTGATGTCTTTTGTCAGGAGACCCAACGCAATTGGGAAAAGAGGACTCATTTAAATACCTAAAAGACAAGTGCTTTCTTTTGCTGGAGGAGTTTTGGCATTGGCAGATATCGATATGGGATATGGTTGGACAAAACTACTTTAGTTATAGCATACATATCATAAGAAGGCGTCGTGTAAGAATCTTTCGTTCTTTTTTTTTTCATTTCAAATTCAATAAAGCATTTTATCTATGAGTTTTTTATCTATTTTTTTTATTGGGAACCTAAAGAAGGGCCCGGCTAGGTACTGACCGGGCCAGGCCGCGGAAAAGCCCTTTCCGACGGGGTATTCTTTTGGTCTCCGAGAAAGGAAAAAAGATTACGTTCTTTCTTTTTCTTTCGGAAAGGTAAATTCTGGAAAGACTTACCCTTTTTTTTATCCATTGGATTTCTCTTTTTCGAGCCCTTCTCTTTAATCCAAATGGAATTGCTGAAAAAAAAATAGATATCCATATTCCGTATAATCCGTATAGTAGAATATTATAGAATAATAGGATTCTAATTCTAAGAAAATAATATAGAGAGATAAAAAAGAGAGATAAAAAGGTTTTTTTTTTTCAAGTCTTATTTTTCATGTAATTTAACGCAGTAATTAGCAATTCTACTATTTTTGTTTTACTTTACAACTGGGAGAGATGGCTGAGTGGACTAAAGCGTCGGATTGCTAATCCGTTGTACGACTTTATCGTACCGAGGGTTCGAATCCCTCTCTTTCCCTTTCCGTTGATGTCTTGATCTTTTTTTCGAATTGGGATAGTTTAATAGTTAACGATATGAAATAGATAAAATCCTAAGTCCTAAGAACGTTTCAAAATGAAGGAAGAAAAGGGAAAAATCCTCTTTTTATTCTTCACGCCCAGGGTTACGCCCTGGATCATTAGACAGAAATCCGAATATGAACAGAGAAACAAAAAAAATAACTACTGTATAAACAAAGAGTTTGAGAGTAAGCATTATAGAATCTCCAGGAGCTTTTTTTGGTAAAAAGAGAATAGATTCCCCGTTTTTAGACTACGTATCCTATTTGGATACTTTGATACCAAGAAATAAAGTCGTTTTTCGAACTAAAAAAAAAAAAAATTGCAGAAATTTCATTTGTAATGGAATAAGGGTCCAGTCTATATATTGATTGGGAAAGATGAATAGGGTCTGAAAAAGGGGTAAAATGGGAATATGGGGTGACCCAGATTTATGACAGCTATCCAAGAATTTGAATCTTTGAGTGTAGGTTTTATGCTCTTCATACTCTAAGACTGAGCCGATCCATCTTATTTATGAATTGTTCGCACTTTTTTCTTTTCTCGAATAAATAATAAATTTTCCTAGGACAGTATTCAAGTTATTTTCAAGTTATTAAAGTAAAGAAAAGAGCTCATCGAAAACTTACTGCAGCTTGCCAAACAAAGGCTAAGAGAAAAAAGAAAAGAGGTATCACTGGCATAAAATCTATGATTGGATTCAAAAAAGCGTAGGCTTCGGGCAATTTGCCGAAGAAAAGGGTACTAGAATAAAGGACAGAATTAAGATAGATACAGATTAAATGAAAGATATTAATCATAACAAACCCTTTTTTGTTCTTGGGGATAATTTTTTTTTGATTGAGTTATTCAGATGTTATTAATAGAAGATATACGAGAAAAATCAAGAAAATAAGGTAGAGCTCAAAAATGATTTTTTGAACTTATAAAAAAATCCTTCAATTCTCAAAAGAGAATAGAAGAACTCGTATTTTCATAGAATATCTTAATTGAATTCTATGTAATGATCAATTAAAGTCAGTTAAATTGTACATAAAATCTATTCCATAGATCTAGAGATTTGTGCTAGTGTTGACAAAGACCCATCGGTTATGTTATACTATAACATGAGCGGGGCGGGGGCCTTGCCGCCGTATACGAAAAGCCCGCTCCCAATTCCAAGTGCTGGTGGGGGTGAAAAACGGACCCCACATCGGTGCTCTAGAGGCGTATAGGGTGTTGCCTGCCCGCACCTTATACGTCTGGGGCGTAGCCAAGCGGTTAAGGCAACGGGTTTTGATCCCGATACGCGAAGGTTCGAATCCTTTCGTCCCAGGCCAATAAAAGTATGGAAATGTTTGTATGTTTGTATTATGGGCTCTATACCTGTTCTGTATTGGTGGCGAGAGGCGCCACCATACGCTCGGGGGCGTAGTCGAGTGGTAAGACAACGGGGTTTGGTCCCGATAATGAGGGTTCGAGTCCTTCCGCCCCAACAGCCTATACCTATGGATTCTATTATTAATGATCTCTATGTAATTGTAATATAGATGTATATTAATATAGATATATAGAATTCATATAGAATAAATATATTGCGATAGAATATTCTATTTTTTTTTTCTAAAGCAGAAAGTATACTATTCTAGTACTCTATTTATTATTTATATATTTTATTATATAGTACTATATAATAAAAAATGTATATATATATAGAATTCTATACATTCTTTTATTTGAATATTCAAATAAAGTATAAAAAATACAATTATTATACATCTTATTAACCTAACCTAATTAAGAAACTCTTGGTCTTATTTATATATGCTGTTAATAACAATAAGATAAGAATTGAAAATTAGAATTCTAATTGAAATCTGTGAATTTCTATATTTAACATATAGAATTCGATTCGAATAGAAGAAAAAATGGATAAATTTCTATGTACCGACTTAACCAAACCAATGATTATCCACGATTCCATAATGGAATCAATTACAAAACAACCCCGAACTATAGAAATGTTATGGTAAAACTTCGTTTGAAACGGTGTGGACGGAAGCAACGAGCCTTTTATCGAATTGTTGCAATTGATGTTCGAGCCCGAAGAGAGGGAAGGGCTCTTCAAAAGGTGGGTTTTTATGATCCGATAAACAATCAAACCCATTTAAACGTTCCTGCTATTCTCTATTTTCTTGAACAAGGCGCTCAACCCACAGGAACTGTTCATGATATTTTAAAGAAGGCGGGGGGTTTTTCGGAACTCCTTCTTAAGCAAAGGACTACCCGTTTTTGAAATAGAAAAAGGGAAGGGTCCGGGAAACTTGTATAAAACTTTTTATCCCCTTGTTTCTACCGTCCACTCCGTTACATTTATACTTCATTTTCTATTTTTTAGCTTTAATTTACTATTAATGAGTATGTGGTGTTCTACAAAACCTGATTTTAGTGATTCCTATTCATATAGTGTCTGTCATAGCATGAATGAAAAAAAGATGAACCAAATATTGAAAGTAATTGGATTTAAAAATAGAAAATTTTGACACACTTGCGTTTCGATGAGTGAGTTTTGTTTTCACTTTAGTATCAAAACAAATAATAAGAAATACTAAAAAAGGGTTTAAGCTTGCTTGTTCCCCTTGTATTAGTATTCTATAAATGGATTATAAATGGATATCCATTGAATAAGAATAAACCCTTTTCAATATACATACAACACGTTTCTATTGACAATGGCGTGTTGAAGAAATCGAATTTTGTCGTGTGTAAGGGGATCTATTTATCTCCTTTCCATTCGATAGGTTTTTTACTGCATTCAAAAGCAAGTGCGGCGTTCGTCGGATTTTCTATGATACCGGAAGTCCTTTTGTGTGATACAAAAATCTTGATTCTCAAAGAGGAACCAGATAAGGATAAGAGTCGATGACATACGACATAGGAGGTACCTCTCTACCTATTGTTAGCCGAAAAGTTGTTGTATTTTCATCTGCTCTTTATTATGTTCAGAATGGTTTATCGTTTTTATTTTATCATTTTTTTCTTGTTACTTTAATGTTTTTATTGTATGGTACAATTGGATCTCGTTCTTTTTTTTTATTCCTATTATATCTACGTTTTTTTTTGTTTTTTTATTGGGGTTGCTAACTTAACGGTAGAGCACTCGGCTTTAAGCGCGGCTAGCTATTTTTTCATATTTTTATGAAGCAAGAGCTTCGTCCATACCAATACCACTGGTAGGTTTTGTAAGACCGCGACGGATCCTGAAAGGAATGAGTGGAAAAAACAGCATGTCGTATCTATACACTGGAGAATTTTGCGAATATTTTATGCTCGGGGGATCATTACAAAAACTTCTTTGCATTTTTATTGTTAACAAAAAGAATTTATGGTTGGGGGGTCGGGTGAATAAAAGAGATACAGTAAATCCCGTAGTAAAAATCTAACTTTAGATAAACAAAAAGCAACGAGTTTCTCTTCTTTATTTGAACCTCGATCGAAATGACAAGTTAAAAATCCGTTACTATCTCGGGTGGGCGGGTCTTTTTCCATGACCCAGGAGTGGATTGTCGGTTTTTTATGAGTTGTAAATATTTTGATTAGCTATTATCCCATTAGGGGTTGGAGATGGATGTGTGGAAAAAGCAATATATGGATAAAGATCATTTTTTTTTTTCAAAATCAAAGGAGGGTTCGAGGTTCAAAAATAAAGGATTTCTAAACATCTTGTTATCCAAACAAATGAAATGAAAGTAAAGCTTAAAGGAAAGTAAAGCTTAAAGGAAAGTAAAAAAGGGGGGAGGGTACAGAATCCGTTCATAAGTCTACCTGTCCCCGAGGTATCCATTTTCTGTTTCCCCTAATACTAATACCTTGCTTGGACTGTATCGCACTATGTATCATTTGATAACCCAAGGAATTCCCCACTCTCAGTTCAATTCTAAGTGAGTTTCAAATGGAAGAATTAGAAGGATATTTAGAATTCGATGGATCTCGGCAGCATGCTTTTCTATCCCCACTTATCTCTCGGGAGTCTATTTATGCACTTACGCATGATCATGGTTTAACTAGATCCATTTTGTTGGAAAAAGCCAATTATGACAATAAATCCAGTTCACTAATTGTGAAACGTTTAATTGCTCGAATGTATCAACAGAGCCCTTTGGGCATTTGTCCCAATGATTCGAACCAAAATCAAAATCCATTTTTGGGGCAGAATAAGAATTTGTATTCTCAAATTATATCAGAGGTACTTGCAGATATTGCGGAAATTCCCCTTTTTCTTCAATTTGTATCTTCTTTCGAAGGGAAAGAAATAGCAAAATCTCTTAATTTACGATCAATACAGTCAATATTTCCCTTTTTAGAGGATGAATGCTCCCATTTAAATTTTGTGTCAGACGTACTAATACCCCACCCTGCCCATCTGGAAATCCTGGTTGAAGCTCTTCGTTATTGGGTGAAAGATGCCCCCTTCGTGCATTTTTTACGAGTCTTTCTCTATCAGTGTTGGAGTTTTAATAGTCTTATTATTCCAAAAAGGTCTAGTTATTTTTTTTCAAAAAAAACTTCAAGATTATTCCTCTTTCTATATAATTCTCATGTATGTGAATATGAATCCATCCTCCTTTTTCTTCGTAATAAATCTTCTCATTTACGACCAACATCTTCTGGAATCTTTCTGGAGCGTATTATTTTCTATAAAAAGATGGAAGGTCTTGGATCTATCGTTTCAAATAATTTTGAGCGCATTCCGCTGCTTTTCAAGGACCCCTTCATTCATTATGTTAGATATCAAGGAAAATACATTCTGATTTTAAAAGACAGGCCTCTTCTGATGAATAAATGGAAAGATTATCTTGTAAAGTTATGGCAATGTCATTTTTATGTATGGTCTCAACCAGGAAGGGTCCATAGAAACAAATTATCCCAGCATTCCCTTCACTTTATGAGTTATATTTTAAGTGTACGACCAATGCCCTTGGTGATACGGAGTCGAGTATTAGAGAATTCATTTCTAATAGAGAATGCTATGAATAAGGTGGAAACAATAAT